TTGGAAATACCAGTGGAAGTGAAGAACCCACTATAAATGATCCGGAGAAAAACACTCCTAGTTGGAGTAATAGTGCCAGTTCTACTTTCAGTAATGTTGATTATTTATTTGATATTGGGAATATTTGGAGTTTGATCTCTGATGACACCTTTTTAGTTAGGGATAGTTATGGTGACAGTTATTCTGTATATTTTGATATTGAAAATCAGATTTTTGAGATTGACAATGATAGTTCTTTTATGAGTGAACTAGAAAGTTTTTTTTCTAGTTATTTGAATAATGGGTCCAAGAGTAAGAATCACGACTATTATCATTACATGTATGATACTCAATCTAGTTGGAATAATCACATTAATAGTTGCATTAATAGTTATCTTCATTTTGAAGTCAGTATTAATAGCTCTATTTCAGGTGATATCGACAATTATAGTAACAGTTATAGTTATAATTATGGTTTCATTTATACTGAAAGTATAAGTCGTAGTGAAAGCGGGAATTCTAGTATAAAAACAAAAACGAGTAGTAATGGCAACGATCTCAATATAAGAGAAGAGTCTAATGATTTCGATATAAATCAAAAATACAAACATTTATGGGTTCAATGCGAAAATTGTTATGGATTAAATTATAAAAAATTTTTTAAGTCAAAAATGAATATTTGTGAACAGTGTGGATATCATTTGAAAATGAGTAGTTCAGATAGAATTGAACTTTCGATTGATTCGGGCACTTGGGATCCCATAGATGAAGAGATGGTCTCTATCGACCCTATTGAATTTCATTCAGAGGAAGAACCTTATAAGGATCGTATCGATTCTTATCAAAGAAAGACAGGTTTAACTGAAGCTGTTCAAACAGGCATAGGTCAACTAAATGGTATTCCGATAGCAATTGGGGTTATGGATTTTCAGTTTATGGGAGGTAGTATGGGATCCGTAGTCGGCGAGAAAATCACCCGTTTGATCGAGTATGCTACTAATCGATCTTTACCTGTCATTATTGTGTGTGCTTCTGGGGGAGCGCGCATGCAAGAAGGAAGTTTGAGCTTGATGCAAATGGCTAAAATATCTTCTGCTTTATATGATTATCAATTAAATAAAAAGTTATTCTATGTATCAATCCTTACATCTCCTACAACCGGTGGAGTAACAGCCAGTTTTGGTATGTTGGGAGATGTCATTATTGCTGAACCAAATGCCTACATTGCATTTGCGGGTAAAAGAGTAATTGAACAAACATTGAATAAAACAGTACCCGATGGTTCACAAGCGGCTGAGTATTCATTCCATAAGGGCTTATTCGACCCAATCGTACCACGTAATCCTTTAAAGGGTGTTCTGAGTGAGTTATTTCAGCTCCACGGTTTCTTTCCTCTGAATCAAAATTCAACAAATTAAAGTATCGCACTCGATTCAATTATTTGTAGCGAACAAGTATTTGTATTTAGTTCATCGTAAAAAAAAACTTAAGTTAAGACGAACGGTGTTTTCTTTGGTGACATAAGTTATACTTGTAGTAAGAGCCAGAAGTTTTGTATAATTATTATTAATTTATCTTTTCTGCCATATCCATTTTTTTTTTATCTTACCCCTATTCATGATTAGTAAGCAGGAACCCTTTATCAATCAATAGGATAAAAAAAAAGATAAAAGAGTGAGTTTCTCCTTCTGAGGAATTGGGTAAAGGAAAGACAGAAAGAAAATAAAAAGAATTTTATCCGGCCTTCTTACATATTATAATTTCATTTTAATATATTAATATAGACAATTAAAATATAGACAATAATATAGCTTATTTAGAATTTATATTATATTCATTTAGAATTTCTTAATATTTCTTATTTTTTTATATAATCTTATATAAGAAAATAAGAAATATGGAAGACATATAGAATAGAAAGAAGTGATTTCTATATCTACCGAGAACCCTCATTTTTATTATGGAATCGAGTTACCGTTTGTTTTGTTGGATGGGATTAGTGAAAGTCGCGAACTTATAATAAACTCTTTAATAATAACCCCTATTAGAAAACTAGATTAGATAAAGTAAAGAAGAAAAAGGGATGGGAGAAGAAGAATAATCAAATTATATTAAAGTGAATTATCATAATTATTTATAATTATTTATGTAGAAAGATGAATAGGTACACTTAATTTAGGTCTATATTCCTTGCACTTATTAACTACTTAATATTATTTATATTAGATATACTTATTAGATATACTTATCATAAGATATCTTTATAATACAAATATTAAATTGGGGCACCCATTCTATGACAGATCTACCCTCTATTTTTGTGCCTTTAGTGGGCCTAGTATTTCCGGCAATTGCAATGGCTTCTTTATCTCTTCATGTCCAAAAAAATAAGATTGTCTAGATTCGATGGGACCAAATCTCATCAATTTATTTCAACACTGTGGATCATAATACAGATATTTATTTAGTGTAATATGGTATGATATGTGGGTCTTTCCCAAGACAAATGAAAGACTTATATGCATACGGATACATGATATCTGTATAAATGCATATTATAGGCGGGTATGGGTATAGCTGGTTAAAAATGGATCTTTTAAATAGAAAATCAATGTATCTAACCAATTACTCCTAATAGTTCCTGTCAAAATAGTGCTAGTTGATGAGAGTTACTTCGGGGTCAAGAAAAGTAAAGTCAAATTTATTTGGGTTATTCTCTCAATTCCAATCGAATACAATCAGATCTAGTATAGTATAAGTAAGTAAGTATAGTATGAACTGGCGATCAGAACATATCTGGATAGAACCTATAATGGGGTCTCGAAAAACAAGTAATTTTTGTTGGGCCTGTATCCTTTTTTTAGGTTCATTAGGATTCTTAGTGGTTGGAACTTCCAGTTATCTTGGTAGGAATCTGATATCTGTATTTCCATCTCAGCAAATAATCTTTTTTCCGCAAGGGATCATAATGTCTTTTTATGGGATCGCGGGTCTATTTATTAGCTCCTATTTGTGGTGTACAATTGCGTGGAATGTAGGTAGTGGTTATGACCGATTTGATAGAAAAGGAGGAATAGTTTGTATTTTTCGTTGGGGATTTCCTGGAATAAATCGTCGCATTTTCCTTCGTTTCCTTATGAGAGATATCCAATCCATCAGAATGGAGGTTAAAGAGGGTCTTTATCCTCGTCGTGTCCTTTATATGGAAATCAGGGGCCAAGGGGCCGTTCCCTTGACTGGCACTGATGAGAATCTTACTCCACGAGAAATTGAACAAAAAGCTGCCGAATTAGCCTATTTCTTGCGCGTGCCGATTGAAGTATTTTGAAATGAACTAAAGTTTTCTCAGTATGAGGTAAGGAATTTGCTAATTCCCTTTTTAATACAATCGAAGTTTCTTCAAAAGGCTCATTCAATCAAAACATATTTCTATTTGATTTCTCCCTTCTGTTAGCGGGGAAACCACATGGAATAAAAAAAAAAGTGGGAGATCATATATGGAACAACTAAACTATAATAAAAAGCAATTTTTTATATACCAAAACCCATTTTTGTATGGGTAGGGAGCCCAATTTAGAATTTATACTAATACAAATTGATAATTTATACTAAAAAAAAAGTCTAATTAAATATGCATTCATAAAACATATCTGAACATTTATTTCGTAATTACAGAATTAATCTTTTTCGACCCAAGATTTTGTATTGATACGCTACGTTATTCCTGGACTGTGGTTAGGCGGTGAAACATTTTGAAATAATTAATTGATATTGATCCGGGAAGGAGTTTTTGTGTCTCGAAATCCAAATAATTTTCGTTACTTCAAGTGGATTTTTGAGTATTCATCGACAGGAACAAATGAAGATGAAATTAGTTGGAATTTATCCAATTGAGATATCTCTGGGAATCATATTTGCTTCTTTATTCTATATTTTTTATTTTTCTAGATCTAAAGACTCAATTTTTAGACAAAAAATTGGGAATAGATTCATAGGTTCGATACCTTGTTATAGAATTCGTATTCTGAGAAATATCAGATAGAATCGACGAATGAAGCAGATTCATTAACAATTCACAGATAAAAAAATGAAAAAAAAAAAAGTGTTGACCTCCCTCCCATACCTTGTATCCATAGTATTTTTGCCCTGGTGGGTCTCTCTCTCATTTAATAAAAGTTTGGAACCTTGGGTTATTAATTGGTGGAATACCCAGCAATCCGAAACTTTCTTGAATGATATTCAAGAGAAAAGCGTTCTAGAAGGATTTATAGAATTAGAAGAACTATTCCTGTTGGACGAAATGATAAAGGAATACCCGGAAACACGTATACAAAAGCTTCGTATAGGACTACACAAGGAAACGATACAATTAGTCAAAACACACGATGAGTATCATCTCCATATCATTTTTAATTTCTCGACAAATATAATCTGTTTCGCTATTCTAAGTGGTTATTTTATTCTGGGTAATGAAGAACTTGTTATTCTTAATTCTTGGGTTCAGAAATTCCTCTATAACTTGAGTGACACAATAAAAGCTTTTTCTATTCTTTTAGTTACTGATTTATGGATCGGATTTCATTCGACCCATGGTTGGGAACTTATGATTGGTTCGGTCTACAACGACTTTGGATTGGCTCATAACGATCAAATTATATCCGGTCTTGTTTCCACTTTTCCAGTTATTCTAGATACGATTGTGAAATATTGGATTTTCCATTATTTAAATCGTGTATCTCCTTCGCTTGTAGTCATTTATCATTCAATGAACGAATAAAGAACTCATTTGATCTCCTGATATCAATCAAATCAGAATGTTTATTCGTGTATAGTATAAAGTATAAAGAAGAATAAAGAAAGTATTTTTAATCTTACTTATTCTTTATTTATACTTCTACCTGTTCAGGGTATTCGTCCTATATTCCAGTACAATTATTCCAGTACAATGGCAGACTCGTGGATAGGGAACTATACTAGTTAGCTACCTTTCTAATTTATTGTAGAAATTCCGGGATCAATGA